TCTTTCTTCCCTTATGCGGTCCATTGGTACTCGTGGAGTAGGATTGCCCCATAATATAGAACCTCTGGGTGTAACCTTTCGCTCAATACTAGAATCGCAAATTGAAACATAGCATCTGAGGTTGCATTAATCGAGGATACACGACAGAAGGAATTGTTCTATTTCCAAACTTCACCTTCAACAAGCGTAGATTTCTTTCAAAAATTTTCCTGAACCGCGTGTCTTTTTCGTAAGACCGAGAGAAATGAAAAAAAAAGAATCAAATCACACCATCTCTGTAATAGGTAAATGCCTCCTTTTCTCCTGAAGTTGTCGGAATTATTTGCAATAAGATATTGGCTACAATTGAAAAGGTCTTATCAATAAAATTTCCATTTATCCGTGATCTAGGCATAACTAGCAATCCATTCTATAATTCTTCTCATTCCCTCTCGTGGGAAAATGATCCCACAAAGAAAAGAATTATCCATTACAAAATAACATAAAAACGGATTGATTTGAAAAAAAAAATTATGGACCTTCTTGTTCCTTTTTGACAGGAATCAATATGAAATATTTCAACCCGATTCGGTTTCATCCTAATGTAGTAGTATACCAACAAAGGGAACTAGTCCGATTTCATTGAAGTTACAGATTCGAGGAACTCGAGAAATTTTGATTGAATTATGATACAAAGAAGAAAAAGATCGAATAATCATTCTATGATGAAAATAGAATAACCACCTCTTTTTTATCTTGTGTACATAGGAGGTATACAACTCACTATACAAAATCTTTTATGAATCGAGAATAGAGGTGTAAGGGAGAGGGTTTGTTGTTGAGAATTCTAAAACCGGAAAAAATTTGAGACTTTGTTTTGTAGGGTATGGAATCGTAGTCTATATAGAATTATGATAGAAAGGTATCCGTTAACCCTAGCCTAAAAAATCTAGACCTGTCGATCAGTTGATTCGTTCTAATTCATTGATTTAATCGATTCGAAATAGTAGGAGTCATTTTTGCAAACATGAATTCCCCCTTATTAAATTAAAATGAAAAAACAAATTTTCGTAAGAAAAGAAATTTTGGAACCTCGAAAGAAAGATCTTTCTTTACTTTGATGAAAAATTTTCTATTTTTATTTGTTTGTAATATCTAGTTAAACTGGGTTGGTCGTACCTATCCAATAATCTATAATGGAATATGAATAACTCCCTATTCGTTCGGGTTTTGGTACATAATCATTATGTAGGAGAGATGGCCGAGCGGTTGAAGGCGTAGCATTGGAACTGCTATGTAGGCTTTTGTTTACCGAGGGTTCGAATCCCTCTCTTTCCGTACCTTCACTCAATAGACACATTTGATTAATAACATCGGATCAAATATCAAAGGAGACCTTTATTCCACGAGTTAGACCTTTCATTGATATAGATTCTCTATTCGGAATTGCTAAACTAGGAAGAATACTGGAAAGAATATGAAAATAGCCCCTCGGTCTATGATACATAAATCGGCGATGGGATCAAAGCCTTTTTTTTCTTATTTCACCTTAGCTAAATTTGATGAAAGGGAAGAAAATTGACCAAACCCCTTCCCTTTTTTTGAATTTAGGTTTTAGTTCTGACGAGAATAATATTCTACGACTAGCAATTCATTTATTGGCAAACCGACCCACTTACTATCTATTATTTGATTGACCAATCCTTGATATTGTAATGGGTGAAGGGTCAAATGGTTTGGTACTCTCGCACGAGGGGAAGAGTTGAGAGAATTTTGAATCAGAGTTCTGGATTGTGGTTCATCCTTCGCTGTAATAATATCTCGGGGTTTGCAGCGATAACTTGGTATATCTACTATACGCCCATTCACTAAAACATGTCTGTGGTTAACTAATTGGCGGGCTGCGGGAATAGTCGAAGCCATACGCAATCGAAAAAGGATGTTATCCAAACGCATTTCAAGTAATTGTAGTAAAACTTGGCCTGTTGACCCCTTGGCTTTTCCGGCCATACGAACGTATTTAAGTAATTGTCGTTCTGTAAGACCATAATGAAAACGCAATTTTTGTTTTTCTTCGAGTCGAATACGATATTGAGATTTTTTCCGGGAAGAGGATTGGTTTTTAAGATCACTTTTGTCTTTAGGCCTTTTATTAGTTAGTCCTGGTAAAGCGCCCAGGCGTTGTATTTTTTTGAAACGAGGTCCTCGGTAACGTGACATAAAGACTCCTTATTCTTTTTTAGAATTCATTTCATTCTTTTTTTTTTAATTTGATTTTACAGAATAAACTTAAACTAAAACTGAACTAAATGAAGCGAAGTTTGCTGAAGTAGTGTACTTGGACTATAAAGAAGAATAAAAAAGAATAATAAAATAAAGAAGGGTGAGATAGGTTGGATAAATATTCAAACTTTTTATGTATTATTCTATTTTTTATTCTATTTTCTATTATTATATATTTATATATATATATAAATATATATATAATAGATCCTTTTCCTGACATAGTTGTGAATAATTCCTATAAGTTAATCAATTCGTGAATTTTGGAAAAGGGGAGAAAACACTTTTTCAATATTCTTTGATTTCAAAGGGAGATTATCCGTTTTTGAAAAATTGAAGAAAAAATGAAAAATAGGAAAAAGCCGGCTATCGGAATCGAACCGATGACCATCGCATTACAAATACGATGCTCTAACCTCTGAGCTAAGCGGGCCCACATAATCGAAATTATCTCTGCATAGGAATTCAATAGACTATAGTCTATCATAGTGTCTATAGAAATATAAAAAATAATAGAATCTATAATTTCCAATAAATATTGAATAGATTCATATTATGAACAATTTCTATAGCGATATAGAATTTCGATTTTTTGATCACAATTCTAAATTCGAATACAATTCGAATCTTATTCTATTCGATAGTCAATCTAAATCTTAACTATTTTTAGATAGTCAATTTTTCTTTTTTATTTTGGATTCACATGATATTTGAAATTCTTTTTGTTACACTTCTCTATTTTCTATCCTATTCTATTTCGAATTCTAGAATTTCATTTTTTTCGAATTCGATTAATTAGTTATAACTCTAACTAATCAGACATTCCTCGGCTTTCATTCGTAAAAGGGGAAGTTCATCAAAAAAAAAAAAGAATTGACCGTTCAAGTATCCCTGATTGTATGGGAAAAGTGGCATAAAAAAAGATATATATGGGGTATATATCAATCTCTATTGAATTGCCGATACAGAAAAAATAAAATTCAATTTGATTAGATGAAATATGGGTTTCCTATAGGTAAGAAAGAAAATACTTTTTTCAAGTATAGTAATCGCTATCTAATAAATTCAAGGGTTCCAGTATAAATGAAAGAAAAAAGGAATGATATCATAATAAGATCCTATTCTCAAAACAAAAAAGAGGGGATATGGCGAAATCGGTAGACGCTACGGACTTAATTGAATTGAGCCTTGGTATGGAAACCTACTAAGTGATAACTTTCAAATTCAGAGAAACCCCGGAATTAAGAAAAGTGGGCAATCCTGAGCCAAATCCTGTTTTCTCAAAACAAAGGTTCAGAAAACGAAAAAAGGATAGGTGCAGAGACTCAATGGAAGCTGTTCTAACAAATGGAGTTGATTGCATTGGTCGAGGAATCTTTCCATCGAAACTTCAGAAAGGATGAAGGATAAACGTATCTATTGAATACTATATCAAATGATTAATGATGGCCCGAATCTGTATCTGTAGTTTGGAATATGAAAAATGGAAGAATTGGTGTGAATTGATTCCATATTGCAGAAAGACTCAAATATTCATTCATCAAATCATTCACTCCAGAGTTCGATAGATCTTTTAAAGAACTGATTAATCGGACGAGAATAAAGATAGAGTCCCATTCTACATGTCAATACCGGCAACAATGAAATTTATAGTAAGAGGAAAATCCGTCGACTTTCAAAATCGTGAGGGTTCAAGTCCCTCTATCCCCAAAAAATCCTATTTGACTCCCCAAAGAGTTATCCTATCGCCCTTTTTCGTTATTGGTTAGCGGTTCAAAATTGCTTTTCTGATTCTTTGACAAACGTATTTGGTCATAAATGACTTTCCCTTATCACATGTGATATAGAATAGACATCCAAATTAAGCAAGGAATTCCTATTTGAATGATTCACACTCAATAACAGTACTCATACTGAAACTTAGCGAATCCTCTTTTTGAAGATCCAATAAATTACAGGACTTGGAGAAAACTTTCTAATCCCCCCCTGTCCCTTTCATTGACATAGATCCTAGTCATCTAATAAAATGGGGGTGGGATGCTAGGTTAGGAATGGTCGGGATAGCTCAGTTGGTAGAGCAGAGGACTGAAAATCCTCGTGTCACCAGTTCAAATCTGGTTCCTGACACATGTTTAATTTGTACGAGGTCTTTCTTTTTTTTATAAATGGATTAATTAATATGAAGCGAGATACATAATGATTTCGAATCTGGATCATAATCAATACTTTTATCTATCTTGGCGAGATATACCCTATCTATTTTATACTATTTTATAGATGGGTAGAGTTTCTTAAATTCTTAAAAAAAGTATCGAAAATGAAATTCGATTTTCTCTTTTTTTCTTTCGTCAAAAAAGAATGTGAATACTTCATACATATTTGAAAGGATAAAGTGGTTGCGTGAAAGAACAAAAAGTCGAGGTTGAAATCAACAAGATTCGGTTCAGATATAAATAAATCCAATTCGATACCCTTTCATTTCTTTGTATTTTCCTTCCTATTCGATTTCCTAATTCGTCTCGACACGACTTTCTAGAACCGGCCTAAGCAATAGGCGCAGTACAAGGTTCATGATGCAGAACTCCTTTGATTCATCATATGGATTCGGCTCATATGAAATAAGTATCTTTGTAAGAATGCCAATGAATTCCCAATTCTGCCCTTTTTGTTAGCCTACCCCTAATCCACAATTCCCTAATACAAAAGAGACTTCAATTATTCTGGTTAATCTAGAACAGAAAGTCCAATCCTTGAATCTCCGAAATTGTATAAGTGGAAATTACCTTCTTATCATTCAACGAGCATCTTGTATTTCATAAAAATTGGGGGCAATATAATATAATTCTTACGTAAGGGCCATCCTATCCAATTTTCAGGCATTAAGATACGTTTCAAGCGCGAATGATTATCATAAGAGATTCCCAACATATCATAGGATTCTCGTTCTTGAAAATCTACGCTTTTCCAAACCCAGAAGGCGGACGGAATTCTAGGATGCCTCTTTGAGGCAAAGACTTTTATGCATACTTCTTCTGGTTGATCCACACCATACTCTATTCTGCTAAGATGATACACACTAGCTAACAGTCCGCCAGGTGCTACATCATAGGCACATTGGGAGCGTAAATAATTGTAACCATATACATATAAAATGACAGCAATGGAATGCCAACCCTCAGGTTTTATTTGTAAAGTCTCGCTTCCTTGATCTTGATAATCAAAGCCCAAAGATCTATGAATTATCCCATGCTTGACTAGCCAAGCAGACAAACGACCTTGCATCTTTTTTATCTCCCACATTTTTATTTAGAATATTTCACATTCTCGATCAAATTAATGAAGATTGGTTCGCTACTTGTTATTCTGTACAAAGGAGTCCTACCTAATTCACTAATTCGTGAGAAGAAGATATTGAACTTTTATATTTGAAAAAGGTTTCAGTAGGGATTTCTGAAGTAGATGGCGGTTAGGAATCTTTGATCAGAATTTCCATTATTCATACTGCATTCAACATGAAATTTGTGGTTGGTCGTAAAAGACCGATTTGCTTGTTGAGACCTAATTCGATCTTCATGGATTTCTCGAAGATATTTTCTTACGAAGTTTTGTTATAGCATCTATAACTGCTTCCGGTTTAGGGGGACAACCCGGCAAATAGACATCCACAGGTATTAGCTTATCGACCCCCCGAACAGTACTATAAGAATCGGTACTGAACATCCCTCCTGTAATTGTACAGGCTCCCAATAACATATTTTGGTTCGGGCATTTGCTCATATACTCTCACTAAGGAGGGGGCCATTTTCATTGTTACTGTTCCAGCTGTTAAAATTAGATCTGCCTGTCTATAACTTGATCTTGGTACTAGTCCATAACGATCAAAGTCAAAGCGCGATCCTATTAGTTAGTGAAGCAAATTCAATAAAACAACAACTGGTACCATAGAGAAGCGGCCATAAACTAGAGAGTCTTGACCAATTTGAAAGATCATTTAATGTAGTTGAAATAACTGAAATTTTGGCTCTTCGATCACGTATTCGATCACGTAAAGGAAACTCAATGGAATTCATAACTTTTTCAATCTTTTTTTCTTCCCTTTTCTTTTTATTGTCTGAATATTTAGGAGCTAAGACCATTCCAATGCTCCCTTTCGCCATGTATAAAATAAACCAACAATTAAGATAAGCACGAAAATGAAAGCTTCTATAAATACAGATAGACCCAATACATCGAAACTCATTGCCCATGGATAAAGAAAAATCGTTTCAACATCAAAAACAACAAAAACTAGAGCAAACATATAATAACGGATTCGAAATTGTAACCAAGCGCTGCTCGTTGGTTCTATACCCGATTCATAACTGGAAAGTTTCTCCGGCCCTTATCCTAATGGGAGCTAAAATCCCGGAAATGAAAAATGCCAAAATAGGAATAAGACTTGATATTATTAGAAATGCTCAAAAAAGAAAACGACTTCCAAATAAAATAGAATTTTTCTTTTGTGTTTAAGAATTTAGAACCGATTATTCTTTTGATTATTTGAATTTTTTTTTAATTAGATTTCTAGATTTATATTTTTTTAGGATAGATTTCTAGTTTTTTAGGAATAGAATCATGAGGTCTTTTTGCCGTTTTTTTATTAGTGATTTAGAATAGAACAAGTATTCAAATGTAAGAGAATGGATAAGTAAGTATTTCCATCTCCGGATTTCGAATATCTTAATCTTAGTGTTGCTATATTCCGTTTAGTTTATTAGAATCTGGGTGGGTTTTTCTCTTGATTGAATACAGAAAAAGAGGACCATTTCCCTTTTGTTGTGCTTTGCTAGGTCTATACGAAGAAAAAGCTTATTTTACATTGTTGACAACGAAACTGACAAAAGAGATTTGTTTTTCAACAAGCTCTCCCTGTCCACAAATACGTTGGGTTATTCCCTAGCTCTATGTGAATCACTCTTTGGAGTTTTTCACCAGACCCGTATCATGATTTTGACTTCGTAAATTCATTTTCATTAACCAAAGAAAAGGAGTATCACTAATTTAACCCCTTGATTGTGTATTTGATTGGGTACAAGAAAATTCCTATGGAATTTCCACCCGAAGATTACTGACGAAAGGTTGGTTTGTTTATTCACGCTTGGAAAAGGATCGATTCGATCTCTTGATGAAATATGTTTTTCTTTGAATTTTCTGTTCTGCTTTAAACGCTTTAAACGATGCCTATGAGTGAGTTTCTAG